TTTGTGTATAGGAGTGCGGGTTTGGGTTAAAAATAAAGGCAAAAGCGGCTGTAATATCGCTGATGGCGAATGCACTCGTGAACCGAGATTTTGGGAAAAATTAGTAAAATTTTGGCATCTCAAAAGCTAGTTCGCGTTTTTTATAATTTTTTTTTCTTTGGCGAAAAAAAAAATAAAAACCGGTTTCAAAAAATAATTTCTTATAGGATTTTGGGTTTGTTATTTTGGTATAGAAAAGTGGTATTGATTTTGGCGATTTCTTGAAAGATCGGGTGAAAATGGGTGAAAAAATGTGCTTACAACGGGATTTCTCTAATAAAAAAGAATGAGAATTCCGGGATTATGGAAAAATATGTCTAACAATCATTAAGAGAATGTATCCATATAGGGAATATGCCAGGCCAAGGACGTAACTCCACCTTGACTAATGGTCTACCCCGGAGAGGGGTGACGGTAACGAGCATATATGGGTGTCAGGTGAAAGGTATTTAAAAAAAGGCAAAGGGGTGGAACGTGCAGGCTGATAAGAACATGCGGCAGAATGTACCAATATAACGGGTGCGACCAAAGGCCTTGGAAAAAGCTGGGAGGGCGGGGTGGTTCCGGACCGTTGAGATGATCTTGAAGGTGTAACCAGCGGCCTTGGAAAGGACATAGACGGGAGGGGTTACAATATATGGACGTGAAAAGCGGGACTGTGTATTTAAGGTGGAAGGATAGAGGGTTTCACGGAAGGATTAAATCATGGGACACCGGTTGAACTGGATAGTCATGGTTACTAATAACGGACAACCTCTGTTAAATGGGACGTCAGAAAATGAGAAGGTCAATAATATGTTAATGAACCAGGTTTTACATATAATTTATTAAAGTATAATTCCGGCTTATTAGGCGTGAGGCAAAACGATTAATGTATTATTATTCATAGCAAGTAAGACTATACATGTAATAAGTTCATATATAGGTCGATATTAAAGTCAATTGGTGGGGGGGGGTAGGGGGGGGGTCCTAGGAGAGTTATTTTTTGCGTCATATGGAGAGAATTTTTGTAAAATTCGGGAGAGTTGGATTTTTGTGAAATCCGGGTAATGTATTTATAGTAGATTCAGAGAGTAGTTTAAGTAGTAAAATACTGGCTTTGGTGCTCCAAGGGGGTAGTCCGGCTTTGGTTTACAAAAACAATGCTTTAGTGGTGTAAGCTATTAGAGCAGGTGTAATTTGAGATTTTGTTTTCCGCTAGTCCTAGTAGGGGGTTGGTTATGAAAAATATAAAGTATAGGATTGAGGCCAATTGGCCAATTTCTGTGAATGGGGGTTCTACTGGTTTGGTAGCTGCTCAGGTGATGATGATGAATGTAGTGGTGAAGGTTCAGAATGTGAGTTGTATTATAGGTCGGAATATCATAGAGCGAATGTGGGAGGTGTGGGTGAAGGGTGTAATAAAGAGGATAGTAATAGATATGACTAGGGCTGCTGCTCCCCCAAGTTTATTTGGGATTGATCGTAGAATACCATAGGCGAATAAGAAGTACCATTCAGGTTTAATGTGTTGGGGTGTAACTAGGGGGTTGGCTTTTGAGAAGTTTTCTGGGTCATTTATGATATTAGGGTAGAATGAGAGGATGATAAATAGAAGGGTGACTATGGTTGTTAGTAATAGAGCATCTTTAAAGGAGTGGTATGGGTGGAATGGGATTTTGTCGATATCTGAGTTTGTTCCTAGAGGGTTGCTAGAGCCTTCATAATGTAGGAGTAAAATATGGATTGAGGATATTGAAATAATAATGAAGGGTAGAATAAAATGTAGGGCAAAGAAGCGGGTGAGAGTTGGGTTGTTGATGGCGAAGCCCCCTCAGAGTCATGTGGTAAGTGTTGTTCCTATGTAAGGGATTGCGGTTAAAAGGTTTGTGATTACTGTTGCGGCTCAGAATGATATTTGTCCTCATGGCAGGACGTAGCCGAAGAAGGCGGTGGCTATTAGAATGATTAGAAGGGTGGTTCCTGTTAGTCAAACTTCTTTGTTAAGGTAGGATCCGTAATATAGGCCTCGTGCAATGTGAATGTAGATACAGATAAAAAATAGGGATGCTCCGATAGCGTGTGTGTTTTGCATGATTCAGCCGTAAGGCACGTCTCGGGAGATGTGTATGATGGATGAAAAGGCTAGGTTGATGTTGGCTGTATAGTGGATTGCTAGGAAGAACCCTGTTATGATTTGGATTATTGAGCAGGCTAGTAGTATAGATCCAAAGTTTCATCAGGTTGAGATATTTGACGCTACGGGGAGAAGGTTGAATAGTATAAGTATATGTTGGTAGGACATATTTTTGTAGTTGATGTACAACGGTGGTTTTTCAGGCCGCAGGACTCTAAAGAGCGAAAATTATGTTTTTTATGGAGTATTTGCTTTATTTTATTTTGGCCTCAGTGTTTTTTGGTGTTGTGGTTTTAAGTTTTGTTGTTGAGCCCTATCAGGGGGTTATCTCTTTAATAGGGATCTCCTTTTTTTGTTGTGTTGTTATAGTTGTTATGGGTCGTACTTATGCTGCATTAGTGATATATATTGTGTATTTAGGAGGGTTGATTGTAGTTTTTGGTTATTGTGTGAGCGTAGAAAAAGCCGCCGATGTCGTTGGGGACATCGGCAGCTTTTGGTGTGTTCTTGTAATAGTGGGTGTTGGGTTGGCAGTGTGTGTGTTGGTACTAGTTTTTGGTGGAAGTGTGCAAGGCTTGTTGACTTATTCTGGTTGAGAGGATTTAGTGTGTTTAGAGGTGAATGGTTATAGTGTATTTTATTTTAAGGGTGGTGTTGGGTTGGTGGTGTGTGTTTGGGGTTTAGTTGTTGTCCTGTTTTCTGTTTTAGTAGTTTTAAGTTGGACTCGTTTGGGTGGGTTGCGGCCTTTTAGACAGGTAGAAGAACTATGGAGATGAGCAGGGTGAAGGTAAAAGTGGTTATGTAGTTTTTAATTATGTTTTTTTGTTGTGTTGAAAGTAGGACTAGTTGGGTAAGTGTCTTGGAAAGACCTTTTGGTCCGTAGTTTTCTAGGGCTCATAGATCTATTAGTTCTGTTGAGGTCTGTTGACTTGATTTTAGTGTGTTTATTGTTAGAGCTCGGTGGGGGATATTGAAGAATGCTAGTTGGTTGAAAAATAGGTTAATTGTTTGTAGTTTTTGTGAGCGGAGGGGTGTGTGTATTAGGTCTTTTGATAAGACTACCCCTAGAAGTGTTATGACTAATGCTGTGAGTTTTAGTATTTTTGGTATTGTAGTTATTGATGTAGTTTGTAGGGTTGATAGTTTGGTTATGCTGCCAATAAAGATTGATGCGAGGGTAAGGCGTATTAGGGGATAAATAGTGTTTTTAGCTTCTTTGTGGCAGTAAAGGTTAGTGTGTGATGGTCCTGTTAGGATGAGTAGGATAATTTGTATGCTATATGAGGCGGAGAGGGTTGTTGCGATTAGTGTGATTGTTAGGGCTCAGAGGTTGATATAGGAGCTAGTCATGGTTTCAATAATAGTGTCTTTTGAGTAGAAGCCAGATAGAAAGGGTGCGCCTATTAGTGATAGGCTAGCGATGATGGTAAATGATGAGGTTATTGGTATGGTTTTTATTAGGTTACCTATTATTCGGAGGTCTTGTTCGTTGTTTAGGGCGTGAATGAAAGAGCCGGAGCAGAGAAATAGAAGTGCTTTGTAGAAGGAGTGTACAGTTATATGGAGGAAGGCGAGGGTGGGTTGGTTTAGTCCGAGCATTGTTATTATTAGGCCCAGTTGGCTGGTGGTTGACAGTGCAATGATTTTTTTAATGTCATGTTGTGTAATTGCTGCAGCTGCGGCGAATAAAGTTGTTGTTGCCCCAAGAATGAGGCAGGTTATTTTTATAAGGTGACTATTGTGTAGAATGGGGTGGAGTCGGATGAGTAGGAAAACACCTGCTATTACTATAGTGCTAGAGTGAAGAAGAGCTGATACAGGCGTTGGGCCTTCTATGGCTGCTGGTAATCATGGGTGTAGGCTAAATTGTGCGGATTTTCCAATGGCTGCGGCTATTAGGCCCGCTGTAGGGATGATACTAACCGTTTCGTATTGGATTAGTAGTTCTTGTGTGTTTATTGATGAGAAGGTTATAAGTCAAGTGGTGGTGATGATAAGGCCAATGTCGCCGATTCGATTGTAGATGATGGCTTGTAGGGCTGCTGTGTTGGCATTTGATCGTGCATTTCATCAGCCGATTAGGAGGAAGGATATAATGCCTACACCTTCTCAGCCAATGAAGAGCTGATATATGTTGTTTGCTGTGATAATAATTGTTATTGTGATTAGAAAGGTTACTAGATATTTAATGAATTTGTTAATGTGAGGGTCGGGGGATATATACCAGATGGCGAATTCTGTGATAGATCATGTAATGAGTAGTGCTATTGGAATAAAGATTAGGGATAGGGTATCTAATGTGATTGTGATGTTAATGTTTTCTGTTGGGGTTATAATTAGTGGTAATAGGGATATGGTAAGTTCGTGGTTGTTGTTTAATAGTGTGTTAAGTGGGATTATACTAATTATAAATATTAATATTAGGGTGTATTTAATGTTATTGAGGTTGTGTTTAGATGCTGGTTGAATAATAGATAAAGTTAGGGAGAAGAAGATGGTTAGGATAATTGTTGGTGTGGTGAGATTCATGTGTTCTACCACTTGGACTTGCACCAAGAGTTTTGGTGCCTAAGACCAACGGAGGGGCTGTTCTCCTTTGGTAGAAGAGAGGGCTGGTTAATTTACCAGGTTGAAGAGTTAGCAGGTCTTCTAAACCTCTCGGTGTGCGAGATGGTGTCTATTTTCAGGGTCACAACTTGATATTTTTATAAATTACACACACTTCTAATGATTAGTTCTGGTTTTATGGAGATTAATATTAGTGGAATAAGGTGGAGGGCTATAAGGAGGTGTTCTCGTGAGTGTGTTGGCTCTGTTTGATTATTAAGTAGGGTTGGTCCTGCTTGTGTTGATAGGAATATGTGTAGGGAGTAAGAGGCAGTGATTAGTATTGACAGTCCTAGTAGGATGATTGTTGTGGGACATCAGTTAAATAATGAGGATATGATTAGTAATTCGCTTGTGAAGTTTAAGGTTGGGGGTGTGGCAATGTTTATAAGGTTAGTTAGAAGTCATCAAGTGGTGGCTATAGGAAGGATGTTGTGGAGTCCTCGTGTGAGGATTAGAACTCGGGTGTGTGTACGTTCATAGGTTGTGTTGGCTAGACAAAAAAGTGCTGAGGAGGTGAACCCATGGGCGATTATTAGGGCTATGGCTCCCGAGAGGCCTCATGGTGTTTGGATAGTGATTGCGGCAACTACTAGGCCTATATGGCTGATAGAAGAGTAAGCAATTAGGGATTTAAGGTCTGTTTGTTGTAGGCATGTTAGGTTGGCTAAGGTTGCTCCTCAAAGGGCTAGTGTAATAAATGGGATGAATAGGTCTGTTTTAGTTGTGGGGAGAGTTTGTATAATTCGAATGATGCCGTATCCGCCTAATTTTAGTAGGATTGCTGCTAGTACTATGGAGCCGGCGATAGGGGCTTCTACGTGCGCTTTTGGGAGTCAAAGATGAAGCCCATAGATGGGTATTTTTGCTAAGAATGCAGTTAGGCTAGCTAGTCAGAGTAGTAGGCTTGTTCATTGATTAAGTGGTTGTGTTATTTGTAAGAATGGGGTTGGGGTGTTTGTTGTATTATTGAGGAAGATAATTGCTATTAGTAGGGGTAAGGAGGTTGTTAGTGTATATAGTATAAAGTACGTTCCTGCAGTTAACCGTTCAGCTTGTTGGCCCCAGCGTGTAATGATAATTAAGGTTGGGATGAGGGTAGCTTCAAATATGATGTATATGAGGGTTAGATTGTGAGCCATGAATGTTGTTGAGATAAAGAGTTGCAGGAGTGTTAATGTTGCTAGAAATGTTCGCTGTCGTTGTAGGGGCTCTTTGGTTATTGTACGTTGGCTGGCGATGGTTATTAAGGGTAGGAGTCAGTAAGATAGTGAGAGAAGTGGTGCTGAGATGGTATCTAGGCTTAATAGTATATTTGAGTTTGGTTCTAGGAGGGTTAGACTTATTAATGCTAGTAGGAATATGTAGGAGGTTGTTATTGGATATAGTATTTTAGGTTTTAGAAGGATGGTGGTGGGGATTAGTATTATTGTTGTTATTAGGATCTTTAGCATTATAGGAGGCTTAAGTTTTTTAGGAAGTCGCTTCCGTGAGTACGGGTAATTGCAACAACTAGGCTAAGTCCTACTGCTGCCCCACAGACGGAGATAGTAAGAAGGATAATTGATATTGGGGTTTGTGATAGGGCTATAGAGGTTGATGAATATATTACTAGGAGTGTAAAGAGGAGTAGTACTATTGCCTCAATACACATTAGTGCTAATATAAGGTGTTTGTGCTGTATAGATAGGCTTAGGATGGTAATTATGAAGGTCAGGGCTAGGACAGTTTTGATTAGTTCCATTGTTGGGGCTTAATATAATAAGTTCTTTTGAGTCGAAATCAAATGTCTGATTAGACTACTCCAACATTCTGTTCATTCTAGTCCTCCTTGAAGTCATTCGTATAATAGGCCAAGTGTTAGGACGACTAAGAGGGTGGAGGTTGTGATCATGGTGGTGTTTGTTGGGTTTGTGTTAACGCTTCAGGAGATGGGTAGGAGTAGGATGATTTCTAGGTCAAATAAGATGAATAGGATTGCGACTAAGAAGAATTGAATTGAAATTGGGGTGCGCGCATTGCCTAGTGGGTCAAATCCACATTCGTAGGGGGAAAGTTTGTTGATATCGGGTTTTGTTGGTATGTGGGTGTTGATGATATATAGGAGGGCTGCTGTTGCTATGGCTATGATGGTAAGGAGGAGGAGGCTAATTATTTCTTCCCAATTGGGGCCCAATGCTTGGAAGGCATTTATACTTGTATACTAAAGAAATATGAGCCTCATCAGTATACTGAGACATATAGGAATAGTCAGACAATGTCTACAAAGTGTCAGTATCAGATTGCTGCTTCGTATCCAAAGTGGTGGGTTGTTGTGAAGTGGAATTGAATAAGACGAGCTAAGCAGATTATTAGAAATGATGTTCCGATTATTACGTGGAGGCCGTGGAATCCTGTAGTTACGAAAAAGAGAGACCCGTATACGCTGTCTGAGATGGTAAATGGTGTTTCTATGTACTCTGATACTTGAAGGGCTGTAAAATAGGTTCCTAGGGCGATGGTAGTTGTTAGTGCGTAGGTGGCTTCTTTTTTATTACCTTTCATTATAGCATGGTGTGATCATGTGATGGTTGCACCGGAGGATAAGAGGACAGCGGTGTTGAGTAGTGGTACATCTATTGGGTTTAGTGGGTTGATGCCCGTTGGTGGTCATTCTGCGCCCAGTTCTGGGGTGGGTACGAGGCTGACGTGATACAGAGTTCAGAAGAACCCTAGGAAGAAGAACACTTCTGATGTGATAAATAGGATTATACCATATCGTATGTTTTTTTGGACACCGGTTGTGTGGTGTCCTTGGTAGGTGCCCTCTCGGACCACATCTCGTCATCATTGAATGAGGGTGAGTGTGAGGGTAAGAAAGCCTAATTTTAGGACAGATGTTGTGGCTGTATGAAATCATACGATTAATCCGGAGGCTAGTAATAGCGAGCCTATTGCTCCGGTTAGAGGTCATGGGCTTGGGTCAACTATGTGGTACTGGTGTAGTTGGTGGGACATTATGTGTTTTCTTGTAGGTAAAGAATAATTAATAGGACAAAGACATAAGCCTGAATACAAGCTACTGCCAGTTCGAGGAGTGTGAGTAGGAATAGTAGGGTCAGTGTTAGTGAGCTGATGGAGATGTAAGTGTTGATAAGGTTTATGGTGGCGGAGCTTACTATGGTTATAAGGAGGTGGCCAGCGGTGATGTTGGCTGTGAGTCGTACTCCTAGTGCAATGGGTCGTATTAGAAGACTTACTGTTTCGATTAGAATCATAAATGGGATAAGGGGGGTTGGGGAGCCTTCTGGGAGGAGGTGGGCTAGTGCTGTCGATAGCTTGTTTTTTAGACCTGTGATGATGGTGGCTAGTCATAGTGGGATGGCCATGGCCATATTTATTGATAACTGAGAGGTTGGTGTGAAGGTATATGGTAGTAGGCCTAGTAGGTTTGATAGGAGGATTATTAGGAGTAGGCTTGCTAGTAGGCAAGACCATTTTTGTCCTTTAGGGGTGAGTTGACTTGTTATGTTCAGTGTAAATACTTTTAAGACCCAGATGGTAGCGGTGGTTATGCGATTTCCTAAGAGTTGGGGTTTGTGGTAGATTAGGAGTAGGGGGATTAGTATTGATAGTGGTGCTGTGGGGATTAGGGAGAGCTCTGGGCTGGTGAATTGTTCAAATATGTTTATGTTCATAGCAGTGGTGGTGTTGTTGGCTGTTTTTTTATGAGAGGTTGTTTTTTTGGTTTGACGATTATTGTAAAGGTTATAATCTTTTGTGTGATTATAGTTAGAGTTGACCAAGTTCACAGATATATTAGAAAGATGTACACGGTGTCTAGTTGAGGCATACCACTAAGGAAATTCTTCCTCTTCAACTTAAAAGGCTGATGCTGATGATAAGCTTCTTAGTGATTGTTCTGTGGCCAGTCATTGTTCGAAGTGATATAGTGGGACAGCCTCTGCTGCGACGGGTATAAAGCTGTGGTTGGCCCCACAAATTTCTGAGCATTGGCCGAAAAAGACTCCTGTTCGAGATGTTGCTAAAGGAATTTGGTTTAGTCGGCCTGGGACAGCGTCCACCTTAATACCTAGAGATGGGATTGCTCATGAGTGAAGGACATCTTCTGCGGTGACTACAATCCGAGTTTGTAGTCCTGCTGGTACCACTATGCGATGGTCTACTTCAAGCAGACGGGGTGAGCCTTTTGGGAGGTTTTGTGTTTGAAGTATATAGGAGTCAAATGAAATGTGGGTTTCATCTGAATACTCGTAATTTCAATATCATTGGTGACCGGTTGTTTTAATTGTCAGATATGGGTCAAACACTTCTTCTATTAGGTATAGGGATCGAACCGATGGAAGGGCTGTCAGAATAAGGATTATGATTGGGGCGGCTGTTCATGCGGCTTCCAGTTGTTCTACTTCTTCTGACGGATCATTGTGGGTTAAGGTTGTTGTGGTTGCAGTAATAGTAAATATTAAGATAACTAGGGTCATTAGACAGGTGAGTAGGAGAACATGGTCGTGCAGGAATACGACTTCTTCTATTGTAGGGCCAAAGGCTTCTTGTAGTGAGAGTTGGGTTGCGTAGGGCATTGAGAATCACAGATATTGTGATTTGACTATGACAAAGTCATGTAATTGTGTTTACTAGATTCTCGGGAGGAAAGCATTAATGTGTAATTAACTTGAAATTAATAGGTGGCAGTTAAAGTCTGTCTCTTCTCGGGCCAGGGTCATTGTATATATGACATATATTCTCGAATTGGGGCGTATGAGTTGTTGGGTATGAAGGTGGGTTCGGTGTGGGTGTGGTAGGGAGGTGGTGTTCCATACAATCACTCAATATGAGTTTTTTTTCCTACCTGGGGAGCAGGCTTGCGTTTGCATGTTAGTGCTTCTCAGACAATAAATAGTGATATAAGTACTGCAACTATAGAGATGGTTGAGCCGATTGAGGAAATGGTGTTTCACAGGGTAAAGGCGTCTGGAAAGTCTGAGTATCGACGGGGTATACCGGATAGTCCTAGGAAGTGTTGTGGGAAGAATGTTATGTTAACGCCTAAGAATATTACTCAGAATTGGGTTTTAGTTAGGGTTTGGTTTAGTGAGTATCCTGTAAATAGTGGAAATCAGTGGGTAAGTCCACCTATGATGGCAAATACTGCTCCTATGGAGAGTACGTAGTGGAAATGGGCTACTACATAGTAGGTGTCATGGAGTACGATATCTAGGGATGAGTTTGCTAGGATGATTCCGGTCATTCCCCCCACGGTGAATAAAAAGATGAATCCCAGGGCTCAGTAGATTGGGGTTTGTCATTTAATGTGGCCTCCTGTGAGAGTGGCTAGTCAGCCGAAAACTTTAATTCCGGTTGGAATTGCGATAATTATTGTAGCTGCTGTAAAGTAGGCACGGCTATCAATGTCTAGGCCAACAGTGAATATGTGGTGGGCTCATACCACAAAGCCTAAAATAGCAATAGACATTATGGCTCAGATTATGCTGGTGTATCCGAATGTGTTTTTTTTCCCGGTATAGAAGGTAATAATGCTAGATACGATACCGAACCCAGGAAGGATTAGGATATAGACTTCTGGATGGCCAAAGAATCAAAATAAGTGTTGGAATAGGACAGGGTCCCCGCCTCCGCAGGGGTCAAAGAAAGTTGTATTTAGGTTTCGGTCCGTTAGAAGTATAGTGATTGCTGCCGCAAGTACAGGTAGTGCTAGTAGTAGTATGATTGCGGTAATTATAACGGATCAGACGAATAGGGGAATATTAAATATAGGTATTGATTTAGGTTTTATGTTAATACAGGTAGTAATAAAATTAATCGCCCCGAGGATGGATGATGCCCCGGCTATATGAAGAGAGAAGATAGCTAGGTCTACTGAGGGGCCTGAGTGGGTTAAGTTCCCGGAGAGGGGGGGATAGACAGTTCAGCCTGTGCCTGCTCCTGCCTCTACATAGGAGGATGAGAGTAGGAGAAGTAGTGCTGGGGGTAGGAGTCAAAAGCTTATGTTGTTTATTCGGGGGAAGGCTATATCAGGAGTTCCAATTATTAGGGGGATTAGTCAGTTTCCGAAGCCGCCGATTATAATGGGTATAACCATAAAGAAAATTATGATGAATGCGTGTGCAGTTACTAGAACATTAAAAATTTGGTCGCTGCCGAATAGCGATCCTGGCTGTGTCAGTTCTATGCGTATTAGGATGCTTAGGCAGGCTCCGAGAAGGCCCTGACAAGCCCCAAATATTAGGTATAGGGTTCCGATATCTTTGTGGTTTGTTGAAAATAGTCAACGGGTGATAAACACAGGCAGTATGGCTGATTTTAAGCGGTAAACTGTAAATTTACACATAGGTGATCCTTGCTGCCAGGCCTCGAGGTGTATACATGTCAGACTGCAAATCTGAAGTCGGCCCTCCGCCCGGGGCTTCTCCGTTTTTTCCCCCCGCCCAAAAACGGAGAAGGTAGATTAAGGTCCGCCGGTTTGGACAGCTAATTGTTAATTAGTTTTTTGTGGGATCGAGACCTGCTAATCTAGAGAGCTTTAGTTTAATTAAAATACCTGTGTTGCAATCAGGGGATGTGGTGGGACCGCAAGCTCTGGCAGAAACTAAAGGGGTGCTTTATTTGGGGCTTTGAAGGCTCCTAGTTTGTATAACTTAAGTTTCTAGATGTTTGGTGTTAGGGGTAGTAATAGTATTATTATGGTTGCTAATGTGAGGGGAAATATAGGGAAGGTTTTTTGTGGTATTCGTCATTTTATTAGTGAGGTAGAAGTGTGTGGGGTTATGGTTATGGTTAGGATATATGTTAATCGGATGTAGACGTAGAGGCTTGGTAGGGATGATATAGCTATAATTGTGGCTTCTGTGGTCAGGTTTAGGGCAGTTATTTTATTCAGGATTAGTCATTTTGGTATAAAGCCTGTAAGAGGGGGGAGGCCGCTTAGGGATAGGATAGTAATAAGTGTGGTTATTATAATGTGGGGAGAGGTGGTTCACAGGGTTCCTATATCTTTGATTGTTATTGTTGATGTTATGTTTAGTGTGAAGAAAATTGGGGTGGTGGTGGCTATGTAGATAGTAAAGGTTAGGATAGAAATGTTTGGTGCTAGAATGAGGGTGGCGAGAATTCAGCCTGTGTGAGCGATTGATGAGAAAGCTATTAACTTTCGTAGTTGGGTTTGGTTAAGTCCGCCCAGCCCGCCGATTAGGATGGATAGGATTGCTGATGAGTTAAGGATTGTAAAGTTGATGTTGTTGTGGTTGGCCATAAGGACAGCAAGGGGGGCAATTTTTTGTCAGGTTAAGATTGTTAGGGTTGTTAGTATTGTGGTGCCTAATGTTACTTCTGGTAGTCAGAAGTGGAATGGTGCTGCGGCTATCTTTATTATTAGTGCTAGGGTAATGATTTTTATTGTTGTGGCTTCTGTTGTGAGTGAGATTTCTCAGTTTGAGGTGTTTAGTGCATTTATGGTTGTTGCAAATAGGATAGTTATAGAGGCTAGGGTTTGTGTTAGGAAATATTTTACTGTTGCTTCTAACGCTCGGGGGTGGTGTGGTTTAGAAATGATTGGTACTATGGATAGGGTGTTAATTTCTAGGCATGTTCATGCTATTAGTCAGTGTGTTGTTGTGGTGATTAGGGTGGTACTTATAATAATACTTATAGTGATTGTTACTCAGGATGTTGGGTTTATTAGTAGAGGCCTGTGGACATTTTCGGGGTATGGGCCCGATAGCTTTATTTAGCTGACTTTACTTAGAAAATATTATAGGGTAGTATTAGAAGTTTTGGACTTCTAGGTCCAAGTTCGAGTCTTGGTTTTCTAGTATTAAGGAGATGATTTGAACACCTGTGTTAAGGTTTTAAGCCTTTTGCATAGCCGTGCTTTGCTACCTTAATGTATAGGAGTGCGGGTTTGGGTTAAAAATAAAGGCAAAAGCGGCTGTAATATCGCTGATGGCGAATGCACTCGTGAACCGAGATTTTGGGAAAAATTAGTAAAATTTTGGCATCTCAAAAGCTAGTTCGCGTTTTTTATAATTTTTTTTTCTTTGGCGGAAAAAAAAAATAAAAACCGGTTTCAAAAAATAATTTCTTATAGGATTTTGGGTTTGTTATTTTGGTATAGAAAAGTGGTATTGATTTTGGCGATTTCTTGAAAAATCGGGTGAAAATGGGTGAAAAAATGTGCTTACAACGGGATTTCTCTAATAAAAAAGAATGAGAATTCCGGGATTATGGAAAAATATGTCTAACAATCATTAAGAGAATGTATCCATATAGGGAATATGCCAGGCCAAGGACGTAACTCCACCTTGACTAATGGTCTACCCCGGAGAGGGGTGACGGTAACGAGCATATATGGGTGTCAGGTGAAAGGTATTTAAAAAAAGGCAAAGGGGGTGGAACGTGCAGGCTGATAAGAACATGCGGCAGAATGTACCCATATTACGGGTGCGACCCAAGGCCCTGGAAAAAGCTGGGAGGGCGGGGTGGTTCCGGACCGTTGAGATGATCTTGAAGGTGTAACCAGCGGCCTTGGAAAGGACATAGACGGGAGGGGTTACCATATATGGACGTGAAAAGCGGGACTGTGTATTTAAGGTGGAAGGATAGAGGGTTTCCCGGGAAGGATTAAATCATGGGACCCCCGTTTGAACTGGATAGTCATGGTTTCTAATAACGAACAACCTCTGTTAAATGGAACGGCCCGAAAATGAGAAGGTAAATAATATGTTAATGAACCCGGTTTTACATATAATTAATTAAAGTATAATTCCGGCTTATTAGGCGTGAGGCAAAACGATTAATGTATTATTATACATAGCAAGTAAGGCTATACATGTAATAAGTACATATATAGGTCGATTTTAAAGTCAATTGGTGGGGGGGGGTAGGGGGGGGGTCCTAGGAGAGTTATTTTTTGCGTCATATGGGGAGAATTTTTGTAAAATTCGGGAGAGTTGGATTTTTGTGAAATCCGGGTAATGTATTTATAGTAGATTCAGAGAGTAGTTTAAGTAGTAAAATACTGGCTTTGGGGGCCAGGGATGGGTATCCCTCTTTGATGTGGGAAGTGGGGTTATGTGGTTATACCCGTGTCTACTCTATCAAGGTAGTCCTTTCTCAGGCACGCTTCCATTGTGGTGGTGTTCCGCATAATGTTATTGTTGAAAATAGGTTAAATAGACATATGGTTAGGGAAAGAGGTAGGTATTGTTTTCATAGGAGGTGTATGAGTTGGTCGTATCGGAATCGTGGATATGAGGCACGAATTCAGAGGAAAAGGGTTGTTAGGATTATTGTTTTTGTTATTAGGTTAAGTGTGAATGTTTCTGGGTTGGATGTTCCTGGGTTTATAAAGATTATAATTGAAAGGGTATTTATTAATAGAATGTTAGTGTATTCTGCTAGGAACAGTAAGGCAAATGGTCCGGCGGAAAACTCTAGGTTAAATCCTGAGACCAGCTCAGACTCTCCTTCCGTTAGGTCGAAGGGAGATCGGTTGGTTTCTGCTAGGGTAGAGGTGAATCATATTATGGCTAGGGGTCAGGATGCAAATAGGAGTCATAAGTGTTCTTGTACTTCTATAAAGGAGGATAGGGAGTAGCTACCAGAGATGGTAGCTAATGAGATAATGATTAGTCCGAGGGTTACTTCATAGGAGATGATTTGGGCTACAGCTCGTATTGCTCCTATAAGGGGATATTTTGAGTTTGAAGACCATCCGGATCAAAGGATAGTATATGTGAATATACCCGATATGGCCATGATAAATAGTAGTCCTAGATTTATGTTGGTGAGTGCTGTGGGTATTGGTATTGGCGCTCAGGAGACTAGAGAGAGACACAGAGCTATAATTGGGGATAGTGTGAATAGAATTGGTGAGGATATAGTTGGTTTTGTTGTTTCTTTTATAATTAGTTTAAGGCCGTCTGCAACGGGCTGGAGAAGACCGAGAGGTCCTACTAGGTTAGGGCCTTTTCGTAGTTGTATATATCCTAGCAGTTTTCGTTCAAGGAGGGTTAAGAATGCGACTGCAATAAGAATTGGTAGGATGTAGAGTAGAGGGTTTATGATGTTGAGTAAGGTTGTGATAATTAAGATACGGTGGTTCTTAATTAGCCTTGTCTAGGCTAAGAGTATGGTCCGTTTTAATTGTGAGTATTTTGTAGTTAAAGCGTGCATGTGGTATTGGCTTTGCTATGCCGGTCCTTTCGTACTAGGCAGGGCTGTGTCATAGATAGAAACTGACCTGGATTACTCCGGTCTGAACTCAGATCACGTAGGACTATTAATCGTTGAACAAACGAACCCTTAGTAACGGTTGCATTGCTAGGATGTCCTGATCCAACATCGAGGTCGTAAACCTTCTTTTTGATATGGGCTCTTGAAGAAGATAGCGCTGTTATCCCTGGAGTAACTTGGTTCAATTATCAGCTATGCTGGGTCTTATGTGGGCTTGTCTGCCTTTAATGTAATGTTGATATTTGGAAGTTCTTTTTTATTCCAAGGTCGCCCCAACCGAAAGTAGTTATTAAGTGGTTTAATAGTTTAGTTAAAGCTTCACAGGGTCTTCTGGTCTTATGTTAGTATTCTAGCTTTTGTACTAGAAGATCAGTTTAATTGATGTATTATAAGAGACAGTTGAACCCTCATTTTGCCTTTCATACGGGTCTACAATTAATAGACAAATGATTATGCTACCTTTGCACGGTTAGGATACCGCGGCCGTTTAATTATTCACTGGGCAGGCGTTGCCTTTAATACTTGTTTGGCTAAAGGTTATGTTTTTGTTAAACAGTTGGGGTTCTTGGTTGCCGAGTTCCTTTTATAATGGTTGATCTTTCTTTTTAACGCTCCTGTGTTGGGGTCACAGTTAGTTTAAAGATGTGTATGGGTTTGTTGTTAACCTTTTGTGGTCTGTTATTGACTAGTAGTTTTTCTGTTTCTAGCAGGTAGGTGCGTTAAGAGATTTTTATCTTATTATTAGTTTTAGCATAATGATATCTACTTGTGTAGGTCCACCTTTAGTTAGTTTGAAGTTTAGGGTTAGTGTTGGGTTTATTTTATTTAATTCTTTGACGATATTTTTAGGGGTGGCTGCTTTAGGGCCTACGGGTGAGTAAACTATGTTTTCTTGCAAATTCAGGTTGTATCCTGTTTCAATAGAGCTGTACCTCTATTGATTATCTTTAGGCGAAATTATTGGTTATGTTGATACCTAAAGTAGGACTTAGATCCTATTTGGGGTAGCCAGCTATCTCCGAATTCGATAGGCGTTTCACCTCTATTTTTAAGTCTTTCCACTCTTTTGCTACAGAGAAGGATGCGTCCGTTAGACTGCTTGAAAATAGCTCATCCGGTTTCGGGGTGTGGGCTGTGATTCTTCTTGTCCTTGTATACTTGCTAGACCATGATGCGAAAGGTACAAGATTTAATCTTTGCTATTTGTTGCTTGTGCGGTTCCCTTACGGTACTTTATTGTGACTTGTAACTGTTCGATCGCAACTACTGGGTGGGACAAATGGTTTGTTGTGTGGTGTTTGTATGTTTGTGTTTTGGTCGTCTGGTCAGCTCAAAAAGATTGTATTAATGTCGTTCGAGTGTAGGTCGAGCGCTTTGTGTAAGCTACTTTTTGTTTCTAAGTACACTTTCCAGTACACTTACCATGTTACGACTTGCCCTGGTTTAATTTTAGGGTAGGTTTATTTAAATTAATTGTGTTTGGCAGGGATGACGGGCGGTGTGTACGCACTTCATTGCTATATGTTCAGTTAAGTGTTTTATTCTTATCTTACTGCTAAATCCGCCTTCAAGCACTAATTTTCATAGTGTTATTCGTATTCTCGGGTCAGGAGAATGTAGCCCATCTTGATCCTTTTCATTGGTTACACCTCGACCTGTCGTTTTAGTGCAGTACTATTTAGCTCACTATATTTCCTTTACAAGGTAAGCTGGCGACGGCGGTATATAGACTGTTGGCAAGAAAGGGTTGGGTTAATCGTGGGTTGTCGGTTGTTAGACAGGCTCCTCTAGGTTGTGATGAAGCACCGTCAAGTCTTTTAAGTTTTAAGTTATTACTCGTAGTTGTTTGGCGAACAATTGGTGGTTTAATTGTGTATTACAGTTAGGTATAGTAGGGTATCTAATCTTAGTTTATGTCCTGACTTTCACGAGTCAAAGTTGTGTGGTGTTAGGGGTGGTGGTTATTGTGGCTTATGGCTTTTTACAGCCCAGCTAGGTTCTGCCCTAAGTTTAAGACTTATATTTAGTCGTGTTTTACGCCGTTAGTATTATCTTGGGTCTATCGTATAACCGCGGTCGCTGGCACGAGATTAACCGGCCCTATGTTCATTTTGCTAGGTCAAGCTTCCGCTTATGGCCTAATGTTAACTACTGCTGTAGACCCGTGGGGGTGTGGCTGTTCGCTTGGTGTCGTTGTAATAGACTGATACCGGCTCTAAGATTTATTGTGGCTGTTTCACTGTTGTGATGAGGCTTGCATGTATAAACAAATGATTTTAGATAATAAGAGGTTCAAGACCAAGACCTTGTTGGTGGGTTGTACCATTTTAGCATTTTCAGTGCTATGCTTTAAAGTTAAGCTACAGCAAC